GTGTATCTTTTAGTTTTGTTTTTCCCTTTAATTGGAGCGGTTTTAGTTGGTTGTTTTGGAAGAAAGATAGGGGAAAAGGGTGCTGGTGTTTTAACTTCCTGTTGTTTAATTATAAGTCTTTCTTATTCTGTTTTTATTGGGGCAGAAATTTTATTTAACTCAACAATAACATATATTAAGTTGTGAAAGTGATTTGACTCAGGATCTTTCCTTGTTTTTTTTGGTTTACAATTTGATTGTTTAGTTGCTATTATGTTGTTTGTTGTTTTTATTGTTTCTACTTTGGTTCATATTTTTTCTATTACTTACATGCGAGGAGACCCCCATGTCCCACGGTTTATGTCTTATCTTTCTTTGTTTACTTTTTTAATGGTTGTTTTAGTAACAAGTGATAATTTCCTTCAGTTATTTATTGGCTGGGAGGGGGTTGGCCTTTGTTCTTATTTATTAATTAATTTTTGATTAACAAGATTAGAAGCAAACAGAGCTGCGATTAAAGCAATGTTAGTAAACCGAGTCGGGGATATTGGGTTGCTTTTAGCAATGTTTCTTATTTGAAAGGTTTTTGGGACCTTAGATTTTTCTTCTGTTTTTAATTTAGTTTGTTGTTGTTCTGATAAAATTTTTTTTATTTGTTTATTCTTATTCTTAGGAGTGGTTGGTAAATCGGCTCAATTGGGGTTACACACTTGATTACCGGATGCAATGGAAGGTTAGTTGGGCCTTTTGATTAAAAAATTAATTAAAAACCCCGCTATGCACTGGAAAGACAATCGTTCACCAGTGGGCTACAAAAAAAATTTTATGGATGCCCGAGAGACTTTATGTGGCCTACTTTTCTTTATATTATAAAAGCTTTTGTTGTTATTGTTCCTTTACTTACTGCTGTGGCATATTTAACTTTAGCAGAACGAAAGGTTTTAGGGTATATGCAAGCAAGAAAAGGACCTAATGTGGTGGGGGGGGGTTTGCTTCAGCCTTTTGCGGATGGGATTAAGTTATTTCTTAAAGAAATGGTTATTCCCCATCGAGTGAGTGGGCTTGTTTATCTTTTAGCCCCAGTTCTTTCTTTTATTTTGGCTTTTATTGTTTGGGGTATTATCCCTTATAGTAAGGGGGTTGGAATAAGTGATTTTAAAATTGGTCTTTTATGAATCATGGCGATTTCTTCTGTAAGTGTTTATGCTATTTTAATGTCGGGCTGAGGCAGTCGTTCTAAATATGCTTTTTTAGGTGCGGTCCGAGCTGCGGCGCAAATGATTAGTTATGAAGTTTCTATTGGTTTAATTATTATTTCGGTTCTTTTATGTGTTGGTTCTTTGTCTTTAAATGAAATTGTATTAACACAAAAGGAAATTTGGTTTGTTTTCCCCCTTTTTCCTATTGTTATAATGTTTCTCGTTTCTATTTTAGCCGAAACAAACCGTGCCCCCTTTGATTTAACAGAAGGAGAGTCGGAGCTAGTGTCGGGGTATAACGTAGAGTATGCCTCTATGTCTTTTGCTTTATTTTTTCTTGCCGAATATGCTCATATTCTATTTATGAGTTGTTTAACTGTTCTTCTATTTTTTGGAGGATGGTTGCTTTTGCCCTTTGGTTTTAAAACCGTTTTTATTGTTTTATTTTTTTTCTGGGCACGGGCCTCTTTCCCTAGGGCTCGATATGATCAATTGATGGCCCTATTATGAAAGGGGTATTTGCCTTTAAGTTTAGGAGTTGTTCTTTTTGTTGCCAGTATTTTATTCGGGTTTAATGGTTCTCCTCCGATCTAATGTGCCACTGGCCAAAGCCTGGGGGTTGTTTAAAAAATATAAATGAGTGGTGCTTATTTTGATCAATTTAATATTGTGTGATTATTTGGTTTGACGAACTCTGCGATAATGATGGGTCTTACAATTATTGTTGTTTTATTGTTTTTAAATGGGGTGGATCTCATCCCCAAAAGATGGCAATCTCTTTTAGAATTAACATATAGTCATTTTTATCGTGTTATAGAAGACAACTTGGGGGGGGGGGGGTTGAAGTATTTATCTTTTGTTCTCTCTCTTTTTTTCTTTGGGGTTTGTTTGAATGTGTTGGGTTTATGTCCATATGTTTTTACTCCAACCGCTCATATTATAGTTACATTGGGCTTATCTTTTTCAATAATTATAGGTGTCACTCTTGCTGGTTTTTGGAGGTTCAAGGGGGATTTTCTTAGTGTTTTTATGCCAAGCGGAGCCCCTCTTGGGCTTGCCCCCTTATTAGTTTTAATTGAAACAATTAGTTATGTCTCACGGGCTATTTCGTTAGGAGTTCGTTTGGCGGCTAACTTATCGGCCGGGCATCTATTATTTGCTATTTTAGCTGGGTTTGGGTTTAATATGTTAATTGCAAGTGGGCCGGCGGGGGTTTGGCCCTTGTTAATAATGGGTTTTATAACATTACTAGAAGTGGCGGTGGCAGTAATTCAGGCTTATGTTTTTTGTTTATTAACAACTATTTATTTAGCAGATACACTGATTTTACATTAATGGGTCTGTTTTGGCTAGTTCTTTTTGTTGGGATCATAAGTGTGATGGGGGCCTCAAGAGAAAAAAGGAGTGTGTTAAAAACCCGGGCCTTAGAGTGATCAATGGCTATTTTTTTTAGCTCTTTAGTTTTATGGGGGGGATTTGACTGAGAAGGACAGTTTCAATTTATTCATCAAATAGAATGAGAAATGCTTTTTATCTTGGACTGAGGCCCTGTTATTTTGGCCTTGGATGGTGTTTCTTTGTTTTTATTGCTTTTAACATCTTTTTTAATTCCGATTTGTGTTTTAATCAGTCAAAAATCGATTCGGTTTTTATTTAAAGAATTTCTTTTATGTTTATTTTGTTTAGAGGTGTTTTTAGTCGGTGTGTTTTTGGTGTTTGATCTTCTTTTGTTTTATATTTTTTTTGAGGGGATTTTAGTCCCAATGTTTTTTTTAATTGGAATTTGGGGGTCCCGAGAAGAAAAGGTTCGCGCTTCTTTTTATTTTTTTTTCTTTACTTTTGCTGGGTCCGTGTTTTTTTTTTTTACAATCCTTTCTTTGTACCGAACAATCGGGGCAACAGATTATTTTCTTTTGCTTAATCTTAAATTGTCTCCAAATGTTCAGAAATGGGCCTTAATTGGCGTTTTTCTTAGTTTTGCAGTTAAAATTCCCTTAATACCGTTTCATATTTGGCTTCCACAAGCACATGTTGAGGCTCCTGTTGCGGGCTCAGTTATTTTAGCGGGGATTTTATTAAAACTAGGGGGGTATGGGTTGTTACGATTTTCTTGGCCTCTTTTCCCTGCGGCTTCTTTATATTGATCTCCTGTTATTGTTTTTTTTTCTGTTTTGGCTGTCGTTTATGGGGGTTTAATGACATGTCGTCAGGTTGACTTTAAACGATTAGTTGCCTATTCTTCGGTGGCACATATGGGATTAGTTCCTTTGGGGGTCTTTACACATATTATAGAAGGGCTTGTTGGAGCTGTTTTTTTAATGTTGGCCCATGGTTTTGTTAGTTCCGCTCTTTTTATTGGGATTACGTATTTATATGATCGCCATCATACTCGTTTAATTAAATATTATCGTGGTTTAGCTTTAACGATGCCGGTCTTTGCTATTTCAATGTTAGTTTTGTCTTTAACAAACATGGGCTTCCCGTTAAGTAGTAATTTTGTTGGAGAGGTTTTTTCTTTGTTAGCAGCTTTTCAATATCATTTTGGGGTTGGCGTCTTTGTTGTTTTAGGAGTTATTTTTTCTGTTGTTTATTCTCTTAATTTGTTTAATCGGATTTCCTTTGGGGGCGGTTCTAATTATCTTCTTTTTAATAGAGATTTAGGTCGACAAGAAGCTTTTGTCATGTTTCCTTTTCTTGTAATTATTTTTTTGGGAGGAGTTGTTCCTTTTTTTATTCTTGATTTAATAAGAAATTGTCTTGTGTTTAGCCCGATTGGATAACCCTTTTGTTGGCTATTTTTGTATTAATGGTGTGTCCTTTGGTTTTGGGGAAAATAAAGTATTTGGTCTGGGTCATACATGCTAGTGGAGGCGAACAGGTGAGGAGGAAATAAAAAAGATTTTTTTTTATTTTTTGTATTAGGAAAAGAGACGTTTTTTTCTTTTTTTCCGAAGACGCATGGTTTAACCACATTTTCACTGAGACAAGGGAAAACTTAGCAGCAGTAAAGAATTTTGTGCAATATACGAAAGTGGGACATGGGCAGAACGAAGGAACCTGTCAAATTAAGTGCCAGCAGACGCGGTGAAACTTAAAGGTTTGTTTTTTTTTTAAGCAAAAAGTGTGTGAAAGGAAATGATTTTAAGTAAATAGAATTTTTTTAGTAATGGTTAAATGTTAAAAGAAAAAAAAAGAATTTTTAATGTGAAGACGATTTATTTTTTTCTTAGACACGAAGGCTAGGTTAATAAACAGGATTAGATACCCTGGTAGTCTATGCAGTAAACATAAATCGCTTGAGTAGTACGGTCGCAAGACTAAAATTCAAAAAACTTGGCTGTTCATTGTTAATTAGAGGAGCGTGTTGCTTAATTCGATAGTCCGCGAGTTACCTTACCTAAGCTGGAGCTCTTACAGGTGTTGCATGGCCGTCGTCAATTTATGTTTGAGACAAATAGGTTAAACCCTACAAAGGTTGAAGTCAGGTCTTATTGCCTTTATGCTTAGGGGTTAAATGCGCTACATTTTTTTATTCAAGTTAAAATCAAAGTCCGGGTGGGTCTTTGAAAAAAGAACCTCAAGTTGAATTTAATAGTAATTGAAAAGTAGAGCGTTTCAATGAATTAAAGGCAATGTTAGTACAAATTGCCCGTCGCCTCTGCTAAGGTGTTCAAAGCAGAGTAAGTCGTAACATAGTAAGGGTGAGGGAACTGGCTCTTCTGATGCACAAGGGTTTTTCTTTTAAAAAGATAGTTTGACGCCTAACTATTTTAGAGTCACTAAAAACATAGATGCCTAGTTATGATTATCATCTTGTGGAGTTTTCTCCTTGACCTTTTATTGGGGCTGCCGGGGCTTTCTTCTTGACGGTGGGGGCTGTTGTTTTTTTTCATTGGGGTTTGACTTTTTTTTGGGGTTTAGGGGCGCTGATTGTACTTGGGGTGATGTTTGTTTGATGACAAGACATTATACGAGAAGCGACTTTTCAGGGACACCATTCTTTAGTTGTAAAGCAAGGCCTGAAGTATGGCATGCTTTTGTTTATTCTTTCAGAGGTTTTGTTTTTTTTTTCTTTTTTTTGAGCTTTTTTTCATAGCAGTTTGGCTCCGGCAATTGAACTTGGGGTTGTGTGACCACCGCAAGGTGTTCATGCGCTAAATCCTTTTTCTGTTCCATTGTTAAACACGGCCGTTTTATTGAGTTCTGGGGCCTCGGTGACGTGGGCCCATCATGCTATAATAAGTGGGAATAAGAAAGAAGCGGTTGCAGGTTTGTCTTTGACTATTTTATTGGGTGTGGTGTTTACAGGTTTACAGGCCCTTGAATATTATGAAGCTCCCTTTGCTCTTTCCGATTCTGTTTATGGCTCCACTTTTTTTGTTGCAACAGGGTTTCATGGGTTACACGTGATAATTGGAACAACTTTTTTGTTTGTTTGTTTTCTTCGGTTACTTGCCAATCAGTTTACCCGTAGCCAACATCTGGGTTTTGAAGCGGCCAGTTGATATTGGCATTTTGTCGATGTTGTTTGGTTGTTTTTATATCTTTCAATTTATTTGTGGGGTTCTTAGGGGGTCTTAGAGATGAGCCAGAGGCCTGGGTTTTTGGGTTTCAGGATGTGGCAGACCCGGTAGTAGAAGAAATTGTTTTTTTTCATGATCAAGTAATGTTTTTATTAATCATTATTGTCACTGTTGTTTTATGGCTTATTGTGGAAGCTTTTTGAAATAAATTCTATGATCGTAATTTAATTGATGGTACTTTTTTAGAAATTGTTTGAACAATAATTCCCGCTGTTATATTGATTTTTATTGCACTACCCTCGTTAAAATTGTTGTATTTAATGGACGAAATCATTTCTCCTGCTTTAACAATTAAAGTCATTGGCCATCAATGATATTGGTCTTATGAATACTCTGACTATGAAGGCGAGACGCTAGCCTTTGATTCTTATATGGTTCCGTCTTCGGATTTAGTTTCAGGGAAAACCCGCTTACTTGAAGTGGATCAAAAACTTGTTGTTCCAATTGGAACTCATATAAGATTTTTAGTGACGGGAGCCGATGTCTTGCATTCTTTTGCGGTCCCTTCTTTAGGATTAAAAGTAGACGCTGTGCCTGGCCGGTTAAATCAAACTGGTGTTTTTATCAAACGACCGGGGGTTTTTTTTGGGCAATGCTCTGAGATATGTGGGGCTAATCACTCTTTTATGCCTATTGTTATAGAGGGAGTCGGGTTAAATGAATATATTCAACACCTAAGCTTTTGGCGAGATGTATTATAAGTATTTAGTTGTTGTCGTGGTTTTATTTTTATTAGGAGGTTGGGGGGTGGTTTTAAATCGAGGACATTTTATTATAATGATTGTTTCAATTGAACTTGTTTTATTAGCAACTTTTTTTTTGTTTTTGATAAATTCTAAAGAAATAGACGCTTTAATAGAACAGGTTTTTATGATAATGGGTTTGACAATTGCGGCGGCAGAGTCTTCTATTGGCCTGGCTCTTTTAGTGGCTTATTACCGAATTAGGGGGACGATTGTTTTAAAATCCCTTAGTTCTTTACGGGGTTAATATGGTGGGTTTCTTTTTTTTTGTTTTAATAGCAGTTGTCTTAGCCGGGGTATTTTCTAGTGTTTCGTTTTTTCTGGGAGAAAAAAGACCGGACCGAGAAAAGGTGTCTGCTTATGAGTGTGGGTTTGTACCTTTTAGTTTTCTGGGGCGCCCCTTTTCTGTGCGGTTCTTTTTAATTGGTATTTTGTTCTTAATTTTTGACTTAGAAATTTCTTTTTTATTTCCTTGGTGTGTTTTATATAATTCACTTGGACCTTTTGGGTTTTGAGCCATGGTTGGGTTTTTGTTTATATTAACTGTTGGCCTGGTCTATGAGTGACTAAAAGGAGGGCTAGAATGGGAATAAGAAAAGTAGAAGAGAAAGTCCTGTCTATTAGGAGATTAATAGATTAATTTTACACCAACTCCGGTTTCTGCCTTAATCCATGCGGCAACAATGGTTACGGCTGGTGTTTTTTTGTTAATTAGAGCTTCCCCTCTTTTTGACGTCGTTCCTTTTCTGTTGGTTTTTATAACGATAATAGGGGTGTTAACCGTTTTTGTTGCGGGGACAATTGGTCTTGTTCAAAATGATTTAAAAAAAATAATTGCTTATTCCACTTGTAGTCAATTGGGGTATATGGTTGTGGCTTGTGGTCTTTCTCATTTTTCTATTGGTCTTTTCCACTTAATGAATCATGCTTTTTTTAAGGCTTTGTTATTTTTAAGTGCTGGTTCTTTAATTCATGCAATGATAGACGAACAAGACATAAGAAAAATGGGGGGCTTATTACAAACCATACCTTTGACTTATATTTTTTTTATTATAGGCTCTTTTTCTTTAATGGGGTTTCCTTTTTTAACCGGGTTTTATTCTAAAGACTTAATCTTAGAAGTTACTTTTGGGCAATATTATTTAATTTTTGTTTATTGGCTAGGTTGTTTTTCTGTTTTATTAACAGCAATGTATTCAATCCGTTTGGTTTATTATGCCTTTTTCTCTAATACAAATTCCAAAAGGGCGATTTTTGCCTCGTTAAAAGAGGGAGAGGGCCTTTTGTTGGCCCCTTTGGGAGTTTTAGCCTTAGGTAGTCTTTTTTGGGGTTATTTATGTAAAGAAATTGTGTGGTCTTTTCAAATGGGGCTTTCGCCAATGCTTTTGTTTAAAATAAAAATGCTTCCTGTTATAGTAAGTATTATGGGGGCACTAGGGGTTATTTTTGTTTTATTTAATTTTGCTTTTAAAATATTTTTTTTTTTGTTTTCTCTTTATACCTTTTTTGGCTCTGCTTGACAAATAAATTCTTTTTTTAATTTCTTTTTTGTAAAAAAAATCTATGAAACGGGGCATCTGATTATGAATTTAACTGTTGACAAAGGTGTCTTAGAGCGGGTTGGGCCCAGGGGCCTTGTTCAATTTCTAGTCCGCCAAACTCAAAGACTTAGTGATTTACAGTCGGGGCAAGTTTCTGATTATGCTTTAGTTATATTAGTTGGTGTTGTCATATTTATTTTTTATACTGGCGCTTGAGGGGACCCGGTTCCTTCATTGAGGGGAGGCCCCCTAATGTAACCCTCGCTAATACTCAGACACCCAATAGCACGGAGCCGGCTCTGTTTATGATGGAAGATGCTGCTCAAGAGGAGCCAGAGGAGAGTTACTCTGCGGTGGTGGTGCGAGAAGCCCCTCCGCTCCAAGACGCATCAACCGGGTGTCGGTGTGGCTAGGGTTACGAATTGTCCTTTTTGTTGCCAGTATTTTATTCGGGTTTAATGGTTCTCTCCTGATTTAATGTGCCACGACGAAAAGAAAACCCTCTCTTGTCTCTGGTCAATGGGTTCTTAGTGAATTTACCCTCTCCCTCCAACATAAGTTATTTGTGAAATTTTGGGTCTTTATTGGGCCTGTGTTTGGTGTTACAAATTATAACAGGCTGTTTTTTGTCTATGCATTATTGCTCAGATGTTCATTTAGCTTTTGCTTCTATCGGCCATATTATGCGGGATGTGAACTCTGGGTTTTTATTAAAATATTTACATGCAAATGGTGCTGCTTTATTTTTTTTTTGTCTTTATGCTCATGTTGGGCGGGGCTTGTATTATGGGAGTTATTTAAAATTTCATGTTTGAAGTGTTGGGGTTGTAATTTTGTTATTAACGATGGCGACGGCTTTTATGGGTTATGTTTTGCCTTGAGGGCAAATGTCTTTTTGAGGAGCCACTGTTATCACAAATTTATTGTCTGCTATTCCTTGCTTTGGGGTAGACATTGTTCAATGGGTTTGAGGGGGGTTTAGTGTTTCTGGGGCAACCCTAAATCGGTTTTTTAGTTTACATTTTTTACTTCCTTTTTTTTTGGTTGTTTTTGTTTTTATTCATTTAATGTATTTACATGTTGATGGGTCAAACAACCCGACTGGGCTAAACTCTTCTGATGAGAATGTTTCTTTCCATACTTTTTATACTTCAAAAGATCTTTTTGGGTTTTTTTTTCTTTTTATTTATTTTTGTTTGTTTGTTTTTTTTTGACCTAACTTGCTGGGGGACTCGGAAAACTTTATTCAAGCGAACTCTTTGGTCACTCCTGTTCACATTCAGCCAGAATGGTATTTTTTATTTGCTTATGCAATCTTGCGCTCAATACCCAATAAGTTGGGGGGGGTCATTGCAATGTTTTGCAGCATTTTAGTTTTGTTTTTACCACCAATTTTACACCAAAGTGTGCTAAAGGGGTGTTCTTTTCGCCCTCTTGGGCGTGTCGCCTTTTGGTTTTTGCTTGTTGATTTCGGTCTTTTAACTTGAATTGGGGCGCAGGTAGTCGAAGAGCCTTTTATTACAATTGGTCAGGTTCTTTCTTTTTTTTATTTTTTTTATTTTTTAGTTCTTGTTCCTGTCCTTGGTCTTTTGGAAAACCAACTATTAAAAAATGATTAGCGAGTTTTATTTTTTGGGAGGATCCCTCTTGATTTTCGTTGTCCTAGGTCTCCGGAGTTTTATCTTAAAGTTTTCTGGTGTTTTTTTGTTAATTTTTTTTTCTCTTTATTCTTTCCATTTAGAGGGGGGGAAAGCTCTTGTTTTAATTGGGGTTTTTGCTGTTTTATCTTTATTGGGGCCAAAAAAAGAAGAACAAACAGAGGTTCCTGTTTTAAGCCTAATTATTGTTTTTGGTGTTTTTTGTTTAATTTCTTCTACTAATTGACTTTCTGTTTATTTGGCAATCGAACTTTCTACTCTTTGTTTTTTTGTTTTAATTGCTCGCGGATCGGGGTATAGCGCAGAGGCGGGGTTAAAGTATTTTGTTTTAGGTGCTCTTTCTTCTGGTTTGTTTTTATTTGGGTGTGCTTTATTATGTGGTATTGGGGGGAATGTACATTTTGCATATCTAGATCTAATTCTTAACTCGAAACAAACTTTTTCTGATGTCTGCCCCCCAGTCGGGTATATTCTAATTTTAGGGGCCCTGTTTTTTAAATTGTCTGTTGCTCCTTTTCATATGTGGGCACCCGATGTATACGAAGGAGCCCCAACAAAAATTGTTTTATTATTGGCCACTGTGCCGAAGATAGGGATTTTTTCTCTTTTAATTGCGCTCGGTTTGCCGGTTAATTCGTTATTAATTGGGGTTGTTTTTTCTTTATTTGTTGGAACTTTAGGGGCCTTAAACCAAACAAAAATTAAACGACTATTGGCCTATAGTGGTATTGGTCATATGGGCTTTATTTTATGGGGCTTCGAGAGTGGTTCCTTTGAAAGCCTACAAGCCAGTTTGGTTTATCTTTTTATATATGTTATTATGACTATCTGTGTTTTTTCTCTTATATTGGGCTTTCATTTATATAAAAATTTACTTATAGAATTTAGTGGGGTGTCTCGATTGTTACCTCTTTTTGCCGTTACTTTAGGCGTCGTATTATTTTCTATTGCTGGAATCCCCCCTTTTGCAGGATTTTTAAGTAAATGAGTTGTTTTGTTGTCTGGGGTACTTTCTCGGTCTTATTTTGTTTTTCTATTTGCCGTTTTTTGTTCTGTAATAGGGGGTGTTTATTATGTTAGAGTTGTCAAACTCCTTTTTTTTCAAAAAAACTCTTGTCTTTTAATTGCGCTAAAGGCTCTAAGAAAAGAATTACACTTAAATTTTAAAAAAGTCTTTTTGGTTGGTCTTTGTCTTTATTTTCTTCTTTTTCTTTTCCTGGCTCCTCATTTAGGGTTTTTTGTTACCTCTCAAACAATAATGATATTTTTTTAAAGTGGGCGTTTCTTTTTTTTTTATTTTTGGGGCAGTTGGTTCTGGGATAATGGTTATTTCGGCAGGAAATCCTGTGTTTTCTCTTTTTTGATTGGTTATCGTTTTTATTAATTCTGCGGTTTTTTTCCTTTTGTTAGGAGTTGATTTTATTGCTTTAATGTTTTTGTTGGTTTACGTCGGAGCCATTGCTGTCTTGTTTTTGTTTGTTATTATGTTGTTAAATTTAACGGACTATCCTCCTGCTTTTTTTAAAAGAGAGGCCGACATGACAAACTATATTCCGATTGGGTTCCTTACAGGTGTCTTTTTTTTTTCGGAAGTCTCTTCTAGTTGATTCGTCTTGGGGCCTTTCCAAGTAGAAGACTGAGACTTATCTTTTCCTTGACTTATTATTTCCTACCACAATATCGAGGCCCTGGGGCAATTTTTATACGTTATTGGCTTTTGTTTGCTTATTATGGCTAGTTTCGTCCTTTTAGTCTCTATGATGGGGGCGATCGGTCTGGGCCAAGAGACTTCTGGGCCCGCTGTCTTATATGTCATACCGAGATAGAATGCAGAGACGGTGAGATTTCCTTCAGAACACTTTCAAAAGACTTTCTTTTTATTTTTCTTTCCTTGTATCATGTCTTGTAACCTACCCCTTGTTGGTTAGTTTGTTGGGAGTTTTGTTTAGCGTTTTTTTTTATTATTGGTTTTGTTTAGGCTTAGATGTGGAGGCGAGGCCGATCCCCCCGACTCCGCCTCCACCCCCTCCCCCGGATCAATACCCAATGCTCTACAGCCGAGAGTACATTCAATCAATCGCCCCGACGGTCAAGCCGACATGGATCGAGACGATATATGGGAGTTGGGAGTCGAGTACTCCTGCGAACGTAGTATTGGTTGGATCTCAGACCCCGGAACAGGATACAACTTATCACTTTGAGCTGGGACGAGGTAGTCAAGCGCGTAACACAGGGACCGAGCGTGTCAATTGGAGGCATATAGAGCCAGTGATCCCCGCTCGCCCGCCAGCCCGACACTGGTGACGCTGGTGACGTCGTTCCTAGGTTGAGATTTTTTCTTTTTCAAAAGTATTTGTTTTTATTTCTTAACAGTCTTTATTTTCCTCGTGTCGTTTCATAGGTGCGGGGACAATAAAGTTATTTTGGCCCCCCGGGAGGGTAGGGTGGTCGGCCAAAGTAGGCCACTAGCCTTCAACTCTAGTAGCGCAGGTTCGAACCCTGCCCATCCTGCGTGGGGTTGCTGCAACCGGAGATTGTTGGTCTAAAAATTATTGTGTGCCCAATTACCTGTTATCAGAAAAGTTTAGTTCGGTTTTATGGCGGTGGTTTTGAGACGGATAGTGATAATGAAAGTAGCTCAAGTTCTTCTTCCAATGGCTCGGGGTGTGAGCCTGGTTCGTCTTCAAGTGATATCTGGCCCGGCTTTACGGTGCGGGCCTGTTCCGCCGATAATGTTAATGAGGGGGGCCAAATGCCCCAGTTAGACACGCAAGTGTTTTGCTATCAATATGGTAGCTTGGGCGTTGTTTTTTTTTGCTTACTTTTTGTTTTTATTTATTTTGTTTTGCCCAAGATAAAGGCCTCGTTTTTTTTTAGAAAGAAAATAAAAGGCATTTTCACGGGTTCTAATGATAAATAAATACCTAACTCGCTGAGCTTTCTCCACAAACCACAAAGACATCGGCTCTTTATACTTGGTGTTCGGTGTGGGGGCGGGGCTAATCGGAACTGCTTTTAGCATGCTCATACGATTAGAGCTTTCTGCCCCGGGGGCGATGTTGGGGGACGATCATCTTTATAATGTCATTGTAACAGCACATGCTTTTATTATGATTTTTTTTTTAGTTATGCCTGTTATGATTGGAGGGTTTGGTAATTGGTTGGTGCCATTATATATTGGAGCCCCTGATATGGCTTTCCCTCGATTAAACAATATTAGTTTTTGGTTGTTACCGCCCGCGTTATTTTTATTATTGGGCTCTGCTTTTATAGAACAAGGAGCCGGAACTGGGTGAACGGTTTATCCGCCATTGTCTAGTGTCCAAGCACACTCAGGTGGATCTGTTGATATGGCGATTTTTAGTCTGCATTTGGCTGGGGCCTCTTCCATTTTAGGGGCAATAAATTTTATTACTACAATTTTTAATATGCGGGCTCCGGGTATTACGTTTAATAAAATGCCTTTGTTTGTTTGGTCTATTTTAATTACTGCTTTTTTATTGCTTTTATCTTTACCTGTTTTAGCCGGCGCTATCACAATGCTTTTGACAGATCGGAATTTTAATACAACTTTTTTTGAGCCCTCGGGGGGGGGGGACCCGGTGTTATTTCAGCATTTATTTTGGTTTTTTGGACACCCAGAAGTTTATATTTTGATTTTGCCGGGCTTTGGGATGATTTCTCAAATTATTCCTACTTTTGTTGCAAAAAAACAAATTTTTGGCTATTTAGGAATGGTTTATGCAATGCTTTCGATTGGGCTTCTTGGGTTTATTGTCTGGGCGCATCATATGTTTACTGTTGGTATGGATGTTGATACAAGAGCCTATTTTACAGCAGCAACGATGATAATTGCTGTCCCTACGGGGATTAAGGTTTTTAGTTGATTAGCAACTGTTTATGGGGGGGTTTTAAGGTTAGACACTCCAATGCTTTGGGCTATGGGATTTGTTTTTTTATTTACATTAGGCGGGCTTACTGGGGTAATTTTAGCCAATAGTTCTCTTGATATTGTTCTTCATGATACATATTATGTTGTAGCACATTTTCATTATGTCCTTTCTATGGGGGCCGTGTTTGCTATCTTTGGGGGGTTTTATTATTGGATAGGAAAAATTAGTGGATATTGTTATAATGAACTTTTTGGTAAAGTCCATTTTTGGTTAATGTTTATCGGAGTAAATTTAACCTTTTTTCCCCAACATTTTTTAGGTTTAACGGGGTTCCCCCGACGATACTCGGACTTTGCCGACTCTTTTGCTGGTTGGAACCTAATTAGTTCTTTTGGTTCTGTTATTTCTATTTTAGGTGTTATATGATTTTTATATCTTGTTTTTGATTGTTTTGTTTCGGAGGAAATGTTTTTAGGTTGAAAAGGAGGGAGTTCTATAGAATGAAAACATTCTTCTCCTCCTGCGTTTCACACTTATAACGAGCTGCCTTTTGTGTTCAAGCTATTGTAAGAAAGACTAAGGGTAAGTCGTCGGGCTCATGCCCCGAAAAAGTGAGTTCAAGTCTCGCTCTTACAAAATTTTAAAAGATGGGCTTAAGTGTCCCTGTTATAAGAAAAAAAAACAAAGAAGATAACTAAGAGAAGCTAAAACTAAACGGTATACTTTTCGAAACGGCGGGCAGACGCCTTACTTGTTGCTTTGCGTAAAAGCGAGTTTTATTTGAAACTGAAACATCTTAATACTAAGTAAAAATCAAACGAGATTCCGGAAGTAGTGGCGAGCGAACTTGGAGTTATGTTAAGGGTGCTCCTAGATCGAAATTAAACGTTAGTTTCTACTGATAGCAAGAGTACTGTGAAGGAAAGTTGAAAGAGAGTTGAAAAGAGCTTGAATCGATTGTTTTTTAAGCAGTTATTAAATAACGTACCTTTTGTATAATGGGTAAAAAAGATTAATTTGGCAGATTTAAACAGGTAAGTTAAAAGAGATTTTTTTTTAGTCAAAAAGCCCGAAACCAAGTGATTTAATCATGGACAGTAAAAAGAACGAACTGGTGGTTGTTGCAAAACTCTCAGAGGATTTGTGATTAGGGGCCAAACACTAACCGAGCTTGGATATAGCTGGTTTTCTGCGAAAATTATTTTAGTAATGCTCTTTTTCTTTTGTTTTAGTTGTCATTTTATAAAAAAAAAAAGAAAAGGAAAGAAGACAAACAAAAGACGAAAAGATTTTTTGTTAAAAGGGAAAAGCTCAAATCAGAAGTTATAGGCATTTGTTTTTAAGTGTTAAAGCAAAATAAAATTTAGACAATAAAAAAGTGGGCTTGGAGCCAGCTATCTTTTAAAAAGTGCGTAGTTGTTTATTTAAAGCTTTTTCTTTTTGTAAAAATTTGGATGGCTAAAAAACACCTTAAACTCTGAAAATAAAAATATTTAGTAGCAGAATAAACTGTTTTTCAGTGGAAATAATTTTTACATGAGTAATCTAAATGTTATTTTTTTTTCTTTATTTTACCAGTTGTTCTGGGTTATACAGCTTCTAAGGGTTTCCTATGAATTCTTTAATAAAAATGTGTGTTATCAGGAAAAATAAAAATAATTACTGTTTGTCTAATTAAGAGAGAGAAAAAAAGAGAAACGTTTTTTTAAAGAACTCGGCAAACAAGAACTTCGACTGTTTACCAAAAACATAGCTTTTTGTTTTTTATAAAAGGTGATACCTGCCCAATGGTTGTATCTAAAAAAGTTTGTTTTGCCTACTAATAATGACAATTAAATGGCCGCGGTAACACTGACTGTGAAAATGTAGCGCAATCAATTGTCAATTAATTGTTGACCGGTATGAATGGTGTCACGAAAGTTCTTCTGTTTTAAAAAAACACTCAAGGAAATTGAATTTGTAGTGAAGATGCTACATTAAAATGGTTAGACGAGAAGTCCCCATGGAGCTTTACTGAAAGCCCAAAAGAAACTTCTTTATGGGCTAGACAGTTTTGTTGGGGTGATAGTTTTTTAAAAAGTAACGAAAACGAACTATGACGCAGGTTTCACTCTGAAAACTTGAAGAGACATTTGGGGTGTGTTTTATGATCTATTGTTTTGAATGAAAAAGATAATGAAAGCAGATAAAAGTTACCCTGGGGATAACAGCGCTATAACGTTTGAGAGTTAATTAACGACGGTGTTTGCGACCTCGATGTTGAATTGCAGCGTCCTGGGGTGCAGTGACTCCCAAGGGTTGGTTTGTTCATCCATTAAAGCTGTACATGATTTGAGTTAAAAGCGTGGTAACACAGCTTGGTTTCTATCTACCATTTTTAAACATAAGTGTTTTGTTTTTTAGTACGAAAGGATCCAAAATCAATAGCCCTCTAAATATATAGCTATTCTTTAAACCAGGACTGCTTCTAAAAAGAAAAAAGAAATATTTTTTGTTTAATTTTTTTTTT